AATGAAGTGCCTGAAAAAAAGGGTTATTTTGATAGAATAAATCATGTAATTTTTATTACCTTCATTACATTTGACGGAATTAAACCATCCCCTAAAGTATCAAAAACTTTTATACATCATATACTAAAATATAAAAAGATAAGCTAAATATAAGCTTTTGGGTTCATACCTCAAGTATAAAGATAAACCTTTTCTTTTTAATAAACAAAGCTTATAAAATATTATTTTTATCGACTCTAGTAACAAGAACTATGATTTCAATCTCATCTTACTCTTGGTTAGGAATATGGCTAGGTTTAGAAATTAATCTACTATCTATTATCCCCTTAATACATGACCAAAAAAATATTTTATCAGCAGAATCATCAATTAAATACTTTATTACCCAAGCCATAGCCTCAACAATTATTCTTATATCTATTATCTTAATAATAAATAAAACAAGAATAACAGCAAACTCAACCCTCCAATCATCATTCATGTTAATAATAAATTCTAGACTTCTAACAAAAATGGGAATAGCCCCGTTCCATTTTTGATTCCCAGAAGTTATAGAAGGACTAAACTGAATGAATTGTCTATTAATTTTAACTTGACAAAAAATTGCCCCTATAGTCTTGTTAATATACAACATGAAATTTACTATATTCATAACAATTATTATTATCTCAGCCATAGTAATCAGAGGAATCATAGGAGTAAACCAAATTAGTCTACGAAAAATTATAGCTTACTCTTCTATTAACCACATAGGATGAATAATCAGATCAATAATAGTAATAGAAACTATTTGATTTTATTATTTTATAATTTATACATTAATCTCTATTAATGTAGTAATAATCCTAAAAACTATAAAAATCTTTTTCTTAAATCAACTATTTCAATCAATAAATTCAAAAATAATAACAAAAATATTTTTTATTCTAAATTTCTTATCATTAAGAGGAATTCCCCCATTCCTAGGATTTATACCAAAATGACTTACTGTCCAAGTATTAATTCAAAATAATATAATTATATTACCAACAGTAATAATTGTAATAACTTTAATTACAATTTTCATGTATATGCGAATCGTATTATCAACAATTCTAATAAACATTAATGAAATTAACTGAAATCCAACCCTAAATTTAACCAAATTTAGAAAATTCTACCTAGCAATAATAAATTTTTTCACGATTACCAGACTAATATTAGTAACAATCCTTTTTAATTTATTATAAATAAAGGATTTAAGTTAAATTAAACTAGTAACCTTCAAAGTTACAAATAAAGAACCCCCCCCCTTTAAGCCTTAGGGCTACCCCACCTTTAAACTTGCAATTTAAAATCATTAATTGACTACAAGGCCATCTTTAGCAAAAGAAGTATGAACTTCGTAAATAAATTTACAATTTATCGCTTAATCTCAGCCATTTTACTTAATAAATGACTCTTTTCTACTAATCATAAAGACATTGGAACCTTATACTTCCTTTTTGGTGCCTGAGCAGGAATGCTAGGAACCTCATTAAGTCTTCTAATCCGTGCTGAACTGGGCAATCCAGGATCATTAATCGGAAATGACCAAATCTATAATGTTATTGTTACAGCCCACGCATTTATCATAATTTTCTTTATGGTAATGCCAATCATGATTGGGGGCTTTGGAAACTGATTAGTACCATTAATGCTAGGAGCTCCAGATATAGCATTCCCTCGAATAAACAATATAAGATTCTGGTTTCTTCCCCCATCTTTATCCCTTCTTTTAATAAGAAGAATCGTAGAAAATGGGGCTGGGACAGGATGAACAGTTTACCCACCTCTTTCTTCAAATATTGCACACAGAGGTTCGTCTGTAGATTTAGCAATCTTCAGCCTACATTTAGCAGGAATTTCTTCTATTCTAGGAGCAGTAAATTTTATTTCTACTGTGATTAATATACGATCAACTGGAATTACTTTTGATCGAATACCTCTTTTTGTATGAGCTGTTGCTATTACAGCTTTACTACTACTTTTATCTTTACCAGTATTAGCAGGAGCAATTACAATACTTCTTACAGATCGAAATCTTAATACATCATTTTTTGATCCTGCAGGAGGAGGAGATCCTATTTTATACCAACACTTATTCTGATTTTTTGGGCACCCAGAAGTATACATTCTAATTTTACCCGGATTTGGAATAATTTCCCACATTGTAAGACAAGAAAGTGGGAAAAAGGAAACATTCGGAACAATTGGAATAATCTATGCTATAATAGCAATTGGATTACTAGGATTTGTGGTATGAGCTCACCATATATTTACAGTAGGAATAGATGTTGATACACGAGCATACTTTACTTCAGCAACAATAATTATTGCTGTTCCAACTGGAATTAAAATTTTCAGATGGTTGGCTACTCTTCATGGAACTCAAATCAACTACTCTCCCCAAATACTTTGAGCATTAGGATTTATTTTTTTATTTACAGTAGGAGGACTAACAGGAGTAGTTCTAGCAAATTCCTCTATTGATATTATTCTTCATGACACCTACTATGTTGTAGCCCACTTCCATTATGTTTTATCAATAGGAGCAGTATTTGCAATTATAGCAGGATTAATCCACTGATTTCCACTGTTTACTGGATTTTCATTAAACAATAAGATATTAAAAATTCAGTTTTTTACTATATTTATTGGAGTAAACATAACATTCTTCCCTCAGCATTTCTTAGGCTTAAGAGGAATACCACGACGATATTCTGATTACCCAGATGCATACTTATCATGAAATCTAGTATCATCCGTAGGATCCTTAATTTCTACAGTAAGAATCCTATTTTTCATTTTTATTATATGAGATAGAATAACATCACTACGAAAAAATGTATTTGGTAATCAAATGCCATCGTCAATTGAATGATACCAAAAGTATCCTCCAGCCGAACACAGATATTCTGAATTACCAATACTAACTAATTAGCACTTTCTAATATGGCAGATTAGTGCAATGGACTTAAGCCCCATACATAAAGCCAAGCTTTTTTTAGAATACATAAAATGGCAACTTGACTCAACATCAATGCCCAAGACAGAGCATCACCTCTTATAGAGCAGTTAACTTTTTTTCACGATCATGCTATACTAATTTTGCTTATTATTACTTTAATCGTAAGTTATATTATAGCAACTCTATTCACAAATAAATATATTAATCGATTTCTACTCGAAGGCCAAACAATTGAACTAATTTGAACAATTGCTCCTGCTGTAACTTTAATTTTTATTGCCCTTCCCTCTTTACGTCTCCTATATCTACTAGATGAAATTAATTGTCCCCTCGTATCAGCAAAATCAATTGGACACCAATGATACTGATCTTACGAACTATCAGATTTCAAAACAATTGAATTTGATTCCTACATAATTCCAGCTAATGAAATAAAACCTTTTAACTTTCGGTTATTAGACGTTGACAACCGACTTCCATTACCATTTAAGTCACAAATTCGAATGATAGTAACATCTACTGACGTTATTCACTCTTGAACAATCCCTTCAGCAGGAGTAAAAATCGACGCTTCTCCTGGACGGCTAAACCAAACAACATTTTTTTTAAATCGACCAGGAGTATTTTTTGGTCAATGCTCAGAAATCTGTGGAACAAATCATAGATTTATACCAATTGTTCTTGAGAGAATTTCGCCCAAAAGATTTATTAACTGAGTAAAATCCTATTCATTAGATGACTGAAAGCAAGTAATGGTCTCTTAAACCACTTAATAGTAGACTAGCAACTACTTCTAATGAAAAATTTAGTTAAATCATAACATCAGCTTGTCAAGCTGAAATCATTAATTATTAATAATTTTTAATCCCTCAAATAGCACCATTAAGATGATTAAATTTATTTATTTTATTTGTAACAACCTTCATAATTCTAAATGCATTAAATTACTTCTCATTTATATACAGAAATACTCAAGCTAAAAAAGCCCCTAAGGTTTCACCAATTAATTGAAAATGATAACAAACTTATTCTCTACTTTTGATCCAGCAACAAGAACTAGATTATCTCTAAACTGATCAAGAACTCTTTTAGCACTAATCTTTTTACCAAGAATATTTTGATTAATTCCATCACGAATCAATTTTATATGAATTAAAATTACATCTACGCTTCACCAAGAATTTAAAATTTTACTTAAAATTAATAAAATAAAGGGATCAACATTAATTTTTATTTCCTTATTTTCAATAATTTTATTTAACAATTTCTTATCATTATTTCCATATATTTTTTCAAGAACAAGACACCTAACCCTAACTCTATCATTAGCATTACCTTTATGGACAAGATTCATAATTTATGGATGAATTAATAACACAATTCATATGTTTGCTCATCTAGTACCCCAAGGTACACCACCAGTACTTATACCATTTATAGTGTGTATTGAAACAATTAGAAATATTATTCGACCAGGAACTCTTGCGATTCGATTAACTGCTAACATAATTGCAGGGCATCTTTTACTAACTTTATTAGGAAATACTGGAACTAAGCTTTCTCTATTAATAATTAATCTACTCATCCTTACTCAACTACTTCTGTTGATTCTAGAATCAGCAGTAGCAATCATTCAATCCTATGTATTTTCTATTCTTAGAACATTATACTCAAGAGAAGTAAACTAATGAGATCCCACAAAAATCATGCATTTCATCTTGTAGATGTTAGCCCTTGACCAATCTTAGGGGCCTTCAGAGCAATAACAATAATAATAGGGTTAATTAAATGATTCCATATATATGATGTATCCTTATTCATATTAGGATTTATTATAACACTACTAGTTATATACCAATGATGACGAGATATTTCCCGAGAAGGGACTTTCCAAGGCCTCCATACCTCAGTAGTAGCCTTAGGATTACGATGGGGAATAATCTTATTTATTACCTCAGAAGTATTATTCTTTGTTTCATTTTTCTGAGGATTTTTTCATAGAAGATTAGCCCCTGCTATTGAATTAGGAATAATTTGACCCCCTAAGGGAATTCAAACTTTCAATCCAATTCAAATTCCTCTTCTTAATACACTTATTTTAATTTCATCAGGTATTACTGTTACATGAGCTCATCATAGATTAATAGAAAACGACTACAAGCAAGCTGTTTACAGACTAGGGTTAACAATTATTCTAGGAATTTATTTTACTATACTTCAAGCATACGAATATTATGAATCTCCATTTACAATTGCAGACTCAGTATATGGATCATCATTTTTTATAGCAACAGGATTCCATGGACTACATGTAATTATTGGAACAATCTTTCTCACTATTTGTTTCTTTCGACAACTTTTTAACCACTTTTCCCCAATTCACCATTTCGGGTTTGAAGCTGCAGCATGATATTGACATTTTGTAGACGTAGTATGATTGTTCCTTTACATTTCTATCTACTGATGAGGTAGATATTTATATAGTATAATAAATTATTTTTGACTTCCAATCAAAAGATCTAATCAAAATTAGTATAAATAATCTTCTTAGTTTTATCTATTTCAATACTAATTTTTATTATTAGAATAGTAGTAATACTAATCGCAAATATTATCTCAAAAAAAACGTTTGTTGATCGGGAAAAAAGTTCCCCATTTGAATGTGGATTTGACCCAAAATCATCAGCACGAATCCCATTCTCCTTACAGTTTTTTCTAATTGCAGTAATTTTTCTTATTTTCGATGTAGAAATTACCCTATTATTACCACTAATTATCACAATAAAAATTTCTAATTTAATAAGATTCACAGCCATTATAAGAATTTTTCTATTAATCCTGCTAATTGGTTTATACCACGAGTGAAACCAAGGGGCACTTAACTGAGCTTACTAAGGATAATAGTTTAAAATACAACATTTAACTTGCACTTAAAAAATATTGATTTATTAATCAATTTATCTTAAATAAGAAGCAATTATTGTAATTAGTTTCGACCTAATCCCTTGATGATAAAATCATCCTTATTTAAAATTTTAATTGAAACCAAAATAGAGGTATATCACTGTTAATGATATCATTAAGATCAATCTTCAATTAAAGAAATATGTTAATCAAGGTAAAGCTTCTAACTTCTGCCTTTAGCAGTGAAAATCCGTTAATATTTCTATATTTATATAGTTTAAATAAAACATTACATTTTCATTGTAAAATTAAAACTCACTTTTTATAAATACTTTAAGATTAAAAAATCTCCTTAATATCTTCAATATTATGCTCTAAAAATAAGCTATTAAAGTTTATAAAAAAATTACCAAATAAAGAACTCAAATCACAAGTAAAGATAAATAAATCTTTAAATTATTATTAAATAAAAAGTGGAAAAATCCTGACCTAGCCTTTATTCTATTGAAAATATTTTGACTTCCAAAAAATTCTGATCAACCATGATCAAACCTCTTATAATAAGAACCCCCTAAAGAAACAGGGTAATAGTTAACTCCAAACGTAGATAAATAAGGTAAATTTCACATAGAAGCAAAAAACAAACTTGAATTCATAAACTGAACAGCCTTTAATTTATAGTTAATCATAAACTTTGAAAATTCATATCCAAATAAAATCCCAAGCACAATAACAACCAAGACTATTATTTTTATTAAATCAGGCAAGCAAATAAAATAAGGAGTAGGAAATATAATCCAAATTAGTATTCTACCACCAAATACCACTAAAAAAATTAAACCAGATATCCCCTTTAGCATAATATATCCAGTATCTCTTAAATGGTGCAAACATGAGTAATTAAAGTCTCCAAATAAAGTATAATACCTTAAACGAACAGAATAACAAACTGTTAAACCAGTAGAAAAATAAAAAACAAAATAAATAAATAAATTTAAGTATCTTATAGATAAAACCTCCAAAATTAAATCCTTAGAGTAAAACCCTGACAAAAATGGTAATCCACATAGAGAAAAATTAGAAATATTTAAAAAACAGCAAGTTAAAGGTATTTGATTAATAAGGCCACCCATATAACGAATATCCTGGCAATTACCAAGATTATGAATTATACATCCAGCACACATAAACAATAACGCCTTAAATAAAGCGTGGGTAAGCAAATGGAAAAAAGCTAAGGAATAAGAACCAAGTGCCAAAATTCTTATTATTAACCCTAACTGACTCAAAGTTGATAAAGCAATAATTTTCTTTAAATCAAATTCGTAATTAGCACCTAAACCTGCTATAAATATTGTTATTCTAGAAATAAACAATAAAAATAGTATTAACTCATCTCTTAATACAAAATTAAAACGAATCAACAAGTAAACACCGGCAGTAACCAAAGTCGACGAATGAACTAAAGAAGACACCGGAGTAGGAGCAGCCATAGCTGCAGGAAGCCAAGAAGAAAACGGAATTTGTGCTCTTTTAGTTAAAGCAGCTAAGACTACAAGCAATCCAATAATTTTTATTCTTAAATCATTTTTTATAAAATCAAGATAATAAATATAATTTCAGCTACCATAATTTAATATTCATGCAATAGAAATTAATAAAGCTACATCACCAATTCGATTAGAAAGAGCAGTTAATATTCCAGCATTATAAGACTTTACATTTTGATAATAAATTACTAAACAATAAGAAACTAAACCTAAACCGTCTCATCCCAATAAAATTCTAATTAAATTAGGACTAATAATTAAAAATATTATAGAAGCCACAAACATAAAAACAAGTAAAATAAATCGATTAATATTTAAATCCCCCCTTATATACTCATGACTATAAAAAATAACCATTGATGAAATATATAAAACAAAACTTATAAACAATAAAGACATTCAATCAAATAAAACAGATATAAAAATTAAATTAGAATTTAATCTTATAATTTCAAACTCAAGCATTATTCTATAATCAATAATTATAAAATAAATTCTAAAGAAAAAGGAAAGACTTCTAAAAAATAATAAAACAACAAAATAAACTAAACAAATAGGTAAAATTATCCAGAACAATAAATTGTATACCCGACTCCACAGATCGATATTTTGTAATTAAATTACCTGAATAAAAAATAAATATATCTCTTTTTATAAATAATAAATTTAATGGAACCCAATGAAGAAACAGCAACAAATATTCACGTACAAACCCTAAAGAAAAAGAATAAGAACCAAGATATAATTTACCATGCTGTCTATAAGAATACAAATATAAGGTATAACACGCTCTAAAAAAAGAAACTAATATTAGTATAATAATAGTTATTAGTCCCCAAGAAACCAATCTATTAATAAGCATTACTTCCCCTAATAAATTAAAAGAAGGTGGAGCAGCCATATTTGAAGAACAAAGCAAAAACCACCACAAAGATATTCTTGGTATTAAATTAATCAATCCTTTATTTAAAAATAAACTTCGCCTAGAAAATCGTTCATATGTAATATTCGCCAAACAAAAAAGACCAGACCTACAAAGTCCATGAGCAATTATTATCACCAACGCTCCGTAAAATCCTCAAACATTTATAGTTATAATGCCTCCTAAAACCAATCCTATATGAGAAACAGAAGAATACGCAATCAAAGACTTAATATCCGACTGACGTAAACAAACTAAAGAAATAATAAAGCCACCAAACAACCTAATAACAACAAAAATATAATTAATTTTTAACCCTACTGTTATAAACACCGGCATTAGCCGTATAAACCCATATCCCCCAAGCTTTAATATAATTCCAGCCAAAATTATTGAACCAGAAACTGGAGCCTCAACGTGGGCCTTAGGAAGCCACAAATGAAGAAAAAACATTGGAATCTTAACTAAAAAAACAATAGTAGTACATAAGTAAAGTAAAACCGAATCAATACAAGAATTTAAGAAGAAAAAATCCAAAGAATCAAAATTATAATAAAAGTAAAAAACAGCAACCATTATTGGTAAGGAAGCAAATAAAGTATAAAAAAATATATACAGTCCAGCCTGAATACGCTCAGGCTGATATCCCCATCCTAAAATTAAAATAAGGGTAGGAATTAGCCTAATTTCAAAAAACAAGTAAAAAATAAAAACATTTATTGAACCAAAGGTAAGAACCAAAGAAAACATAAGCATTAAAAGAACAAACATAAAAAAATTAAAAAAATAGTTATCTCTATTAAGTTTTTCTCTAGCCATAATTATTAAAGAACAAATTCAAATTCTAAGTAAAATTATAAAATAAGATAAAAAATCACAACCAAAAGAATAACTAATATCTTCAAAAGTAAAAGAAAAATTAAACCTTAATAAAAAAAGTAAAAACAAGACAAAATAAATAAATTGATTAACTCAAATGTAATTTTTTAAAAAACATAAAGGAATCATAAAAATTATATAAAAAATAAATTTTATCATAAAATACTAAAAGATTGAAAATAATCATTTCCGTATGAACGAATTATAGCAACTAAAATAGAAAGTCCTAAAGCACCTTCACAAACTCTTATTGTTAAAAAAATCATTCTAAAATAATATTCATAACCATAAAATATTAAACAAATAAACAACCCAAAATACAAAGAAAGAACAATAAACTCTAGACTCAATAATATTAAAAGTAAATGCTTACATTTAAAGCAAAAAACTCCTAATCCAATAAAGAACATAAAAACAGGAAATCTCATATTAAAAATTGACATTGTTTTAATAATTTAATAAAAATATTGGTCTTGTAAGCCAAAAATAAGGTTGACCTTTTGAAACTTCAGAGAAAAGAATTACTCCTATCATTAATCTCCAAAATTAAAATTTTCTTTAAACTATTCTCTGTATTCTAAATTCCTTATACATTATTACAATAATAATATCAATCACTTTTCTGTTTATTAGGCACCCTTTATCTATGGGATTCACCTTACTAATCCAAGCAATTTTAATTGCAATAATTACAGGAATAATATCTCATAACTTTTGATTTTCTTACATTCTATTTATAATCATAATTGGAGGCATATTAGTTCTATTTATTTATATAACAAGAGTAGCATCAAACGAAAAATTCTTATTCTCAATAAAACTATCAATTATATTTTTAATTATAATAGTTATTATTATTGGTATAATAATAACTGATCCATTCTCAAGTTACTTAGAAACAACTAATATTGATTCACAACCATTAACAGCATCAACAAAATTTGAACTATCCTTAAGAAAATATATTAATTTACCGTCAAATTGAATTATAGTTTCAATAATTATTTATTTATTAATTACTTTGATTGCAGTAGTCAAAATCACAAACATTATATATGGTCCTTTACGACAAAAACTATAATGAAAATTATAAAAAAACACCCCCTACTCAAAATTATAAATAACTCTCTAGTAGATCTCCCTTCACCCTCAAATATTTCAGCATGATGAAACTTCGGCTCTCTATTAGGAATATGCTTGGGTGTACAAATTGTAACGGGACTATTTTTAGCAATACACTATTGTCCCGATATTTCATTAGCATTCAATAGAGTAGTACACATCTGTCGTGATGTAAACTACGGATGACTACTACGAACCCTACACGCAAATGGAGCTTCTTTTTTCTTCATCTGTATTTATATACACATTGGGCGAGGGTTATACTACGGATCATTTATATACTCTGCAACCTGAACAGTTGGTGTAATCATCTTATTAGCTGTAATAGGAACAGCCTTCCTGGGATATGTATTACCATGAGGACAAATGTCATTTTGAGGAGCAACTGTTATTACAAATCTTCTATCAGCAATTCCTTATTTAGGAACAACAATTGTTCAATGATTATGAGGTGGATTTGCAGTTGACAATGCAACTCTTACTCGATTTTTTACTTTACATTTTCTATTACCATTTGTAGTTCTAGCACTATCAATAATTCATTTAATTTTTCTTCACCAAACAGGATCTAACAATCCATTAGGAACAAACAGAAACATTGATAAAATCCCATTTCATCCATACTTTACCTTTAAAGACTTAATAGGATTTAATATCACTTTAATAATTTTAACCTTAATTACACTATATAATCCATATATATTAGGAGATCCTGATAATTTCACTCCAGCTAACCCTTTAGTCACACCTGTTCACATTCAGCCAGAATGATATTTTCTATTTGCATACGCTATTCTCCGATCAATTCCTAATAAATTAGGAGGAGTAATCGCTCTTTTTATATCAATCGTAATTTTAATAATCATACCTATATTCAAAAAAAAAATTCAAAGTAACCAATTCTACCCAATTAATAAAATTTTATTTTGATCTTATTTAGCTATTACAATCCTGCTAACATGAATTGGGGCACGACCAGTTGAAGATCCTTATATTATTACAGGACAAATTTTAACAGTAATATATTTTATGTATTTTCCTATTCTCTTTGTAATATCAAAAACTTGAGACAATATTCTATTTAAAAATTAGTTAATGAACTTGTTATAAGTATATATTTTGAAAATATAAAAAAGGAGAATTCAGCCCTCCTATTAACTTGTACTAAATTTAATTAACTAAACAATAAGAGAAAAAATAAACAATTTAATCCCAAAGAAAAAAAACAAATAATTTAAAGCTACCGGAAGAAACCTCTTCCAAGCCAAATACATTAACTTATCATAACGAAAACGTGGTAAAGTTCCACGAGCTCATACAAAAAGAAAAGAAATAAAAACAAGTTTTAAAAAAAAAAAAAATCTTATTAAATCCCCCCCCAAAAATAATAAACAAAAAAATATACTTATAAATAAAATATTAGAATACTCAGCAAGAAAAATTAATGCAAAACCGCCACTTCTGTATTCAATGTTAAAACCAGAAACTAACTCTGACTCTCCTTCAGCAAAATCAAAAGGAGTACGATTTGTTTCAGCAAGTCTGGAAGCAAACCAGACTAAGCCTATAGGAATACCTATAAAAAAAAACCAAACATAATATTGATATAATATTAAATCAAAAATTCTTAATCTTGAAATCAAAACTAAAAAAGAAAGCAAAATTAAAGCAAGACTTACTTCATAAGAAATAGTTTGAGCAACACATCGTAAACCACCTAACAAAGAATAATTAGAATTAGAAGACCACCCAGCTATTATAATTGTATAGACACCTAATCTTGAAGCACACAAAAAAAATAGTATACCCAAACTAAAATGTAAAAACCCTGAAAAAAAGGGAATACAAATTCATAAAACTAAAGCCAAAAACAAATTAAAAACAGGAGAAAAATAATAAGACCAATAATTTGACATGATAGGATTAGTTTGTTCTTTTCTAAAAAGCTTAATAGCATCTCTGAACGGCTGAGGAATACCTATAAACCCAACCTTGTTAGGCCCTTTACGAATTTGAATATATCCCAAAACCTTACGTTCTAACAAAGTTAAAAATGCAACACCCACTAAAACACAAACAATTAAAATTACCAGACTCAAAAAAATTATTAAACTATCAAATATATACAAATATTACCTGTAACTTCATTACATTTAAAGATTCTAAATCAATTGCACTAATCTGCCAAAGTAACTTAATAATATTCAAAAACAAAATAAAATATTCAACATTCGGTCCTTTCGTACTAAAACATTATAATTAAATTAAGATAGAAACCAACCTGGCTCACGCCGGTTTAAACTCAGATCATGTAAAATTTCAAGAGTCGAACAGACTCAATATTTCAGCTTCTGCACCAAAAATAAATTTTAATCCAACATCGAGGTCGCAAACTCCTCCATTAATAAGAACTCTAAGGAGAAATTACGCTGTTATCCCTAAGGTAATTTGTCTTATATTTATTAAATATAGATAAAATATTCATAAATAAATGATTTAAATAATAGAAGAGTTAATTAAGTCTTCTAGTCACCCCAACCAAATAATTAAAAAATTAAAACTTTTAATAATACTAAATAATTAAAAATTAAATAATTATTAAACTCTATAGGGTCTTCTCGTCTTTAATAAAAATTTAAGCCTTTTAACTTAAAAGTTAAATTAAATAAAAATTCAAAAAGAGACAGTTATTTTCTCGTCCAATCATTCATTCCAGCTTTCAATAAAAAAACTAATTATTATGCTACCTTTGCACGGTCAAAATACCGCGGCAATTTAACTCCTCATTGAGCAGATTAGACCTTATATTATAATCAAAAGGACATGTTTTTAATAAACAGGCGGAAAATAAATTCTTGCCGAATTCCTTTTGTCAACCTAACACATTTAAACTTTTTCTTAATATAAAATATTTACTAATTTAATCATTATTAATAAATTTAAAAAATTAAAAATTATATTTCAATAAAATATTTAAAACAAAATAAAAATATAAAACACGTAAAAAATTAATTATAAAATTATTCTAAAGATTAACAATTCTAATTATACAAACCATATATTAAACATAAAATTTTTAAATTAATTAATCCACTTAAAAGCTCATCCCATTAAGTGTTTAATGTTAAAACCTAAAAATTATAAAAATAATTTTTAATAAATAACAATAGAATTAAATTCTTTTCTTAAAAAACTAGATATATTAAAAAACGAATAACGTTTCATTACAAATAAAGTATTAAAAAGATTTATGAAACAATCAAATATATACAATATTAGCTCTTTTTAATTCGAGAAAACTAAATAATTAATTTTAATTTAATCAACCCTGATACACAAGGTACAAAAAATAAATTTTTCTTTTAAAAACAAAAAAGTTATTTCAAATTTCAATCACTTTACTAATAAACTATAATTAAATAAATTTTTTCAAATAAATTAATAAAACCACAAGAATGTTTTCACAAAACAAAAAAAAATAATTTAATTCATATTAATCAAATTACATTGAATTGCACAATGAACTTTTTAATGTAAATAAAAAACTTTCTAATAAGCTATAATTTGATCTTTCTAGATACACTTTCCAGTACATCTACTATGTTACGACTTATCTCATCTTAAATGAGAGCGACGGGCAATATGTGCATATTCTAGAGCTAAAATCACAATTATTGTCTAAAATTATTACATTCAAATCCAATTTATTACCTTTATATTTAAAAGAAGTAAACCAAAAATAAATTTAATGTAACCCATTTCTACTTATCCATAAGCTGCACCTTGATCTGACATTAGTTAATATAGTACTTATTGAAAATTATAATTCTTATAAAATGTTCATACCACGACGATATACAAACCAAAAGAAAAAGTGAAGTAACTCGTGGACTATCAATTACAGAACAGGTTCCTCTGAATAGACTAAAATACCGCCAAAATCTTTAATTTTCAAGAACATAATCTAATAATAATCAGGCATTTTAATTTTACAGTTCAAATAATAGGGTATCTAATCCTAGTTTAAAATAAAACTTTAATAATATCAAACTACAATAATAAACTTATACCAAATTTAAAATTTCACCTAAAAAAACTTAATAATAAATTATATTAACAAATAAGTAATAAATCTAATTACTAACCAATAAATTTTAATTGCATTATTTGTGTAACCGCAATTGCTGGCACAAATTTTATTAAAACTTTTATTAATTTCTAAATCCAAGTTAACTTAATTTATAAAATTTCATACTGCAAAATCGTTGTTTAAACATAAAAAATTTACATGTAAAAAAAAAATAGATTAAAATTCCAAGCTAGAATAAAACTTTATTAGTGACCCCAAACCATGATAGACCCAGAATATCAATATAGACACCGTTTTAAACAATGTTTTTTTTTCCGCACCAATTTCCTCCCTATCAAAATAACCTAACTAGAGGAATTACTACTAAACCACCCCTGAATAGTAGCTTCAACAATAAAAATCATTGAAAAGATTATTTCTATAGACAAGTCTATACACCTTGCTATGTGATATCACTAAAAAAATTTCTCTGACCTAAAAGATCATCACGACTACATAAACCTATTTATTAATCATACTTTTAAAAATATAAAAATCTACCCCTAAATTTATATACTTTAAAAGAAGCCTCCATTAATAAATAAGCCCTTAAACAATTTATATTAAAGCTTTTAAGCCCCGCTTTAATAACAAACTTTTAAGTAAAATAAAAATTAAAAATTAAATTTATCTTTTCATGTAAAAATTATTTAAATTAATTTCTCATACAAAACTTTTATTTTAATTAGAAAACTTTATTATGATAGACCCAAAAATCAAATAAATATTAGGAACTAAACAAAAAAAAAAAACTGGTATCTAAAATAAGATATTAAATTTAATATTAATATTTTAATTTTAAAAAATTAAATAATTATTAACATTATTGTTAAATTTAACTTAATATTAAATTCAATAAAATAAATATAGTGTAATTAAATTTAGGTTTTTTTTTTTTTTTTTAATAATTTCATATTTTACAATAAATGTTTAATTTAAATACATAATAATAACAATAATATTAAATTCAAAAATAATAATTAATAGTATAAATATAAACTTGTATATTAATTTTATATTTATATACATTATATATAATTAAATATATTATATATAAATGTTTAATATTTAATTACTTATCTATATCTACAATATTTAAATATTATATTATATATATATATATGTATAATAAAATAGGAATATTAATAATCATATTTAATTTTTTTTACAACTATCTCTTTCATAACAAATCAATTATATATATATACGATGTTATGTATATTTATTAAACAAGTATTAATTAATAAATTCTGCTTTCACTTTTATATATTAGTCTTGAATATTAAGAATTAATATTATATATATATATATTAGTATATAAAATATTTATTATTATATAATAAATAAATATTACAATAGGTAATAGTATATAACATTAAAATTAGTTATATATACTAATATGCTTTTATTGATAACAAAAAATTAATCCATTTTTTAAACCTAAAAAATAGCTTCTACCAACTATTTAAACTAGTTAATAAAAATTTGTATTATTTTTGACCAAAAAGTTACAAAAATTTCGCGCAAAAAAATGAACTTAATTTTTATGATACCGAATAAAAAAATCAAATGAATTAATTGTATTTATATAAAACCTGGGTCTATCATAATTTAGTTTTAATACAATAAAATAAAAAAAAACA